AGGTGCCAATTCAGGTACCAAATAGAACCCATCATTGGTTTGATCATTGATAAGGTGAATACCCAGTCCCTTCAATGCTAGGCATAATGAGGATAAGGACCTCAAAATAACCTCTTTTCGTCCTATGAACTTTAAGGTGTATGAAGTATCATATTTGACTCTTGGGGCGGATTGATAGAGACTCCATTTAACTTAGGTTGATCTAGGCCGGAGGCAGACCTACGTCAGGGTAACCCTTCTTTGAAACACTTTGGTATTGCTCCCGGATCAGAATTCAAATAATGAATCCGAGCGCATGGAGCCATCTCGTTATCTTCCTGTCAAGAAAAAATATGGTGGACTAGCCGATCTTTTTATCAGTTAATGAAAGAGCCCAATGCAAAAAAAAAAAACGCATGTTGGGTCTTTGAAACAGTTCGAATCATTTCGATAATAATAAGTTTGATCTGTTTTACCGAGAAGGTCTACGGTTCGAGTCCGTATAGCCCTATACATTTTTTTATTCATTTCCTAATCAGTGCGTGTGACCGGCCGGTTGATTGTTCCATAGAAATGGAATCATTCCCACAGGATCACGGAGATCCCTCGGGGCTTGAAAACCATAATTTATTCCAATGGATCCAATCGGATCGGTATTTTCAAATCTCGGATAAACAAACCCATTCTTCTTCATTAATCTTCGTCTGTGAATGACATACGGCCTTTTTCCTCTTTTATTTGTCCATGATCCAAGATTTAGTGATACACCTTTGCTTTGGTATACCCAAGTCAATTTATGAAGTCAAAATCATAACATGAGCCTGGCTCAAGAAAAACTCCAACCTGACCCAACCAAATCAAATCAAAATTCAATCTAATAGTAAGTCACATTATCTAGAACCTATTCTTGTTCTTGTATTTGTAGAAAAGCCAGAGTTTCAAAAACGAAGCTCTTTGGTAAGTTTCATTGTACAATAGGCTTTTCTTCGTATAACCGGCTTAGCAAAGCAAGTAGTCATTTTTCTGTACAATACTTAAACTTATAACTTATTTTTTTTTATTCCAATCTACCCAATCCAATTTGTTCATCATTCCAATTCTACCAATGCAGGCTTTATCTAAAAAGATTAGGGCCCATTTGAACTTGGATGAGTTAGGAATCCCCCGACGTATCGCCTTTTGGCAGAACAACAATCCCAATTCATTGTTTTAGAGACAATGAATTGGTCCTAAATGTATCAACGCACCCTCTTCTATTTCTATGTTCTATGAGTTGGTTTTGGGATGGGGAGATTTTGTCTATCGAATCGTTCGACAACGCATGATTCCATTCGAAGTATCTTCTGTAAATCATTTACGATTCAGCCGACTCTACCATTAAACTATGCCCCATTTTGTAGGTTTGCTTCAAAAGAAACGTTTTTTGTTGTCACGAAACCTAACTCATTAGTTGGTCCTGCTAGGTGTTATTATTACATTAAATAAATAAGTATTTCGAGTCATTCCAAATCACGATCTTTAGTCCTAGAAATGGGTCTGAAATGATTCTTTCAAGACTTCTAACTCGGGGGTAAAGCCGGGGCCGGGGTAGTACAGGTCCAAAGTTTCCTAATTTGGGTATATGAACCCATGAGTTTTTATATGTAAGGGTTCCTCACAATTCAATGGATTGAATCAAATCAATTAAGTATAAATCTGGGACAGGGAGAGAGAATCGAATCGGTCGATGCATTCCGTTTTCGTATCCGTATCAAATCAATAGAAACAATAATCCTCTATCCGGATCTTAATGAAAAGAATACACCAACACAGCCACGTAGAATATACCATAAATCCCGAGATGGAAATTCCTAGAAATTCTATTACATCTGACTACTGACTATATTCTAAATCACTAAGAAAAAAAAAAAAAGAGAGAGAGAGAAAAAATGGGCCAGACCTCCTCTTTGGCTCTATTATATTAATAGAATATTGAAATTCTTTATGTTTAATATTTCATTTAATCTTATTTGAATAATATTGTTTGAATATTATTTCAATTTCAATTCATATTATTTAAAATATTCTTTAAAAAAAAAATTCCTTTTTTTGTTTGATAGAAAACCCGAGGCAAGGTAGGAGAGAGTTTGATTTGTATAATAGCATTATATGTCTACACCATATCTAAATAGAATCGGAGTAAGTGTAAGTGGGATTCCGTTGGATGAATCTTGAGACGATACATGACCCACAACAAGTAAACAAACGAAACTATGTGGTTTGATCAAAATTGTTGTTTCGACTAATGCAGTTATGGATGAATTGAGAATTCCAATTTGAATCAACTAATTCGGTATATTCCACATTAATAGGAGTGCTTCTATGTTTCTGCTTCACGAATATGATATTTTCTGGGCATTTCTAATAATATCAAGTGTTATTCCTATTTTGGCATTTCTAATTTCCGGAGTTTTGGCCCCGATTAGTGAAGGACCAGAGAAGCTCTCTAGTTATGAATCGGGCATAGAACCGATGGGGGATG